TATTAATCATAGCAGACATTTTTTTATTGCCGATAATTGTAATTTGATTGAATTCTTGATATAAGGAAAACTGAAGGAAGTAAGGTCGACAAAAAATCCTTCTTTTTCTTTGAACCTGCCCAATCAAAAATCCTTCACTTCTCAAAGGAGAATAGAAGAAATCATATTTTCATCTAAATATTTTAATTGAATTCTATGTAATGATCAATAAATTCAGTCGAATTCTATATCTACACGTGTCAAATTCCTAGCAAAGAACCTAGAATCTCAAGAATTATATTCTCTCTTATCTTAAAAATCTTGTCGTAAAAATTTCTCTAGATATTCGTACAGGAGTTAACAAAAATGTCGAGAGTGTGTATAATAGTTAATGACAAAAAAGATAGTTCACAAAAAAAGTTCAAAAGAAAAAGTTGAAATTATTATACTTTTTGTATATACTAGATACTGTAGATAAGGAGAAAAATGTATGGACATTGTACAAAAATATATGGAAATGTTGACATTTATATCTATTTGATATATACTATAAAATAGATAAGGAGAAAAATGTATGGACATTGTACAAAAATATATGGAAATGTTGACATTTATATCTATTTGATATATACTATATAATAGATAAGGAGAAAAATGTATGGACGTTGACATTTTGGGAAAATATGTTGGCCATGTGGGAAATGGCCAACATATACTTCCCTCCTTCCCTCTTTCCTTAATATCTTTTCTTATAGTCAAGAATATTCAAAAACGAATAGGTAACTAAAAAATCTAATTGGGGCGTAGCCGAGTGGTAAGGCGGCGGGTTTTGGTCCCGTATAGTCGAAGGTTCGATCCCTTTCGTCCCAAGCATATTAATCCCTCCGGACTATACATCCGGGCAGATATACTGTCTTCTTATGAAGACATAAACGATTATGTCGAGAAAGCAGAATAGAAGTCATAAGAAGGTCTGTGTTTCTGCTAACTCGGCACCACTAAACTTCCATCTCCACACGGATATGCTGTATTCTTATGTATACCTTCGAGTCATAAGAAGATCCGTTTGTTTACTCATCAAAAAAATCGGAGGAATTGACTGCATACTTTTCACCTATTCCTTTAAAGTGAATCCAGATGTACATACACTATGAATAGCCGCTTCAATGGCAGCTTTTGTCCTTGCCTCAGGAACGAAAAAACGTGTAGCATTCCCTAACACTTGGCACCAATGAGGTTTTATTTGAAAGAAATAAAGAAGACTATGCCTTCGCCATAGGAAAAATGAATATTCCTATATCATAGGAATATAAAGTAATAGTAGTATGAGATAAATATCTATAGACGAAAAAATATAGATTATAATGTCTATGTACCGACTGAACCAATGACTATTCATGATTCCAAACTGGAATCAATTCCATAGGGGTTTTAAATTAGAGGAGTGTTATGGTTAAACTTCGTTTAAAACGATTTGGTAGAAAGCAACGTGCGACTTATCGAATCGTTGCTATTGATGTTCGATCCCGAAGAGAAGGAAGAGAGCTTCGTAAAGTGGGTTTTTATGATCCGATAAAGAATCAAACGTATTTAAACGTTCCTGCGATTCTATATTTTCTTGAAAGGGGTGCTCAGCCTACAGCAACTGTTCGAGACATTTTAAAGAAGTCGGAGGTTTTTAAAGAACTTTGCCCCATTCAAATAAAATTGAATTAAATCAAGGAAAAGGGGGGTATCATATATACCTTTGTATAACTTTTCTCTAGTATGTTATCCATTGATTGAATAAATCCGAGATCTTTTTATGCTTCTTATTTTTTATTCCCCTAGCGAAACTTTTTTGTATCTATATAGTGCCAATCCAACACAAGTCCTTATTTTTTTGAATATTATTTCAACTGAATTTGTTATTTTTTTTCCATTGTATTCTTTTCTTAACCTTTATATTGACAACCCCGCATTGAACAAATAGAATGCATCATGAGAAACGGGTTTATTTATTTCTTTTCGGCCCAGAGGTTTTTGACCTTACTTTATTCAAATAATGGGTTCGTTGGATGCGCTTTAATACAATACTTTTTGATTGAAAAAGTGAATAACATAAGGGATGATCTATCAATTTTGGTATTTATTTATGGTTTTTATCTTATCGGACAATTTCTTGTATTTTCCGCTGAGTTATTTCGTTTTATATTCTTAATCGATTAGAATGTTTTTATGCTTTGATTACCTCGGCTAATCCTTTATTTTGATTCTGATTATATCTACATACTTTTTAGTCTATTGGGGTTGTTAACTCAACGGTAGAGTACTCGGCTTTTAAGTGCGACTCGGATCTTTTACACATTTGGATGAAGCGAGGGATTCATCCATACCATCGGTAAAGTTTGGAAGACCACGACTGATCCTAAAAGGGAATGACTGGAAAAAATAGCATGTCGTATCAATCAAGAGTTCTGAGACTATTTTATTCTTTCCAGATCGGTACAAAACTTTGTTTAACTTATTGGAAGGTAGCAAAATGTATTCAATTTCAAGTGGGGTCGAATGAATAAATGGATAGAGCCCTCTGGCTTCAATTAATTTAATGAAATTCTAAGGAAAGAAAAAGTAACGAGCTCCCATTTTTAATTTGAATGATTACCCGATCTAATTAGACGTTAAAACTATATTAGTGCCTGATACGGGAAAAGGGCTTATCCCATGAGCGGATTCTTTATTTTTTAATGAATCCTAAATATTCGGATTCTCCATTCCAAAATGGAGATGTGTGTGTATAAGAAAGAGTATATTGATCAAAAAATTTCCAAAATCAAAAGAGCGATTGGGTTGAAAAAATAAAGGATTTCTAAACATCTTGTTATCCTAGAACGAATTTAAACTACTTCAATTAAATGGAAAACGAGAGGATAGAGAATCCGTTGAGAAGTTTACCTGTATCCGAGGTATCTATTCCTTTTTACTAAAAAAATACCTTGTTTTGACTGTATCGCACTATGTATCATTTGATAACTCCCAAAATCCTCTACCTTTGGTGCAAATAGACTAAAAATGGAGGAATTTCAAAGCTTTTTCGAACTCGATAGATTTCAACAACAGGACTTCTTATATCCACTTATCTTTCAGGAGTATATTTATGCACTTGCTCATGATCATGGTTTAAATCGATCCATTTTGTTGAAAAAGGGGGGTTATGACAATAAATTCAGCTTACTCATTGTGAAACGTTTAATTACTCGAATGCATGACCCGAATTTTTTGATTCTTTCTCTGAATGATTCGAAACAAAATCGACTTTGGGGGCGCAATAAGAATTTTGATTTTCAAATGATATCCGAGGGATTTTCGGTCATTATGGAAATTCCATTTTCGCTCCGATTACTATCTTCCCTCGAAAAGCGCCAAAAGAAAGGTAAAGAGATAGTAAAATACGCTAATTTAGGCTCAATTCATTCAATTTTTTCTTTTTTAGAGGACAAAATTTCACGCTTAAATTATGTGTTAGATATACTAATACCTTACCCAATTCATCTAGAAATCGTGATTCAAGCTCTTCGCTACTGGCTAAAAGATGCTTCGTCTTTGCATTTATTAAGATTCGTTCTCCACGAGTTTCAAAATTGGAATAGTTTTTTTACTTCAAAGAAAGTCAGTCCTTCTTTTTCAGAAAGAAATCAAAGATTATTCTTCTTCCTCTATAATTCTCATGTCTGTGAATACGAATCCGTCTTTGTCTTTCTTCGTAACCAATCTTCTCATTTACGATCAACATCTTCTAGAGCCCTTCTTGAACGAATCCATTTCTATGGAAAAATAGAGCATCTTATAGAAACCTTGGCCAAGTCTTTTCAAGCCAATCTATGGGTGTTCAAGGATTCTTTCATGCATTATGTTCGGTATCAAGGAAAAGCAATTCTCGCTTCAAAAGGTACGTCTCTTTTGATGAATAAATGGAAATATTACTTTGTAAATTTCTGGCAATCTTATTTTTACGTGTGGTCTGAACCACGAAGAATCCATATAAACCAATTATCAAATCATTCCCTTGACTTTCTAGGTTATTTTTCAAGTGTGCAGCGAACGACTTCAACGGTACGTAATCAACAGTTCGAAAATTCATTTCTAATCGAACATCCTAGTACGAAGTTTGATACGATTGTTCCAATTAGTCCCCTGATTTCATCATTGGCTAAAGCCAAATTTTGTAATCTATTAGGGCATCCTATTAGTAAGGCCGTTTGGATCGATTTATCAGATTCTGATATTATTGACCGATTCGGGCGTATATCCAGAAATCTTTCTCATTATCATAGTGGATCTTCAAAAAAAAAAAGTTTGTCGCGAATAAAGTATATACTTCAACTTTCTTGTGCTAGAACTTTAGCTCGTAAACACAAAAGTACTGTACGGGCTTTTTTGAAAAGATTTGGCTCGGAATTATTCGAAGAATTCTTTACAGCGGAAGAACAAGTTCTTTCCTTGACGTTTCCAAGAGCTTCTTCTATTTCGCGGAGGTTCTATAGACAGAGGATTTGGTATTTGGATATTATTTGTATCAATGATTTGGCCAATCATGACTGATTTGTTATGAAAGCGCATAAATGGAAATTTTACTTAGACTTATTCTAATAACTAGAAAGAATGAAGAACTAACAAAATTTTTCCTTATTTCTATTCTTAAATGTTGATATAGTAAGGATTCAATCAACTGAGTATTCCACTTTTTGTCTAATGAAGGAACTGAGTTTTAGATGTATACAGAGGGAAAGCCGTGTGCAATGAAAAATGCAAGCACGGCTTGGGGAGAGGTTTTTACTTAATTAACAAGAAAATTATCTACTTCATCCGACTAGTTCCGGGTTCGAATCCCGGGCAACCCATTTTCATGTCATATTGAAATTCTATTCTATTATGTGTATATAAATCCATTTGTATCGGGTCCAAAGTCCAATTTGAATAGAAAATTCTCTTGAATCCTCCGTTCGTACGGAATTACGATCTTAATCTCTGATGTTAATCTCTTATTTGAATCTCACGGTAGTTCAATCTCGGCTCAGGTGGATATTTCCACAAAAAGGGAAAGTACTTATCTCTTTTCACAAATGCCGAGAAATTTCCTACTCAGTTAAACTGTAGGAGTCCGTTTGGACAATGCTATTTGAAGAACATTGGGGCGTGCCCTCTGTTTTCTGAAAAATCCTACTACTGAGCTTGTGATAAATGCAGATCTTTTAAAGTGTAAAATCTTCGACTCGACGCGTCTCCACGAAATCTTCTTTTTTTTACAAAAAACCGCAGATGAATTGATCATATACTCACTTAGATAGATCTACGTATCTATCAAAGTGAGTATCTAATCGATCTTTTGGATTATAATAAGATATCTTTATAAATAATAAGAAAAGCTACAAATAGTAAATCGAGGTACACATTATATGACAATTTTTAACTTCCCCTCTGTTTTGGTACCTTTAGTAGGCCTAGTATTTCCGGCAATCGCAATGGCTTCTTTATTTCTTTATGTTCAAAAAAATAAGATTGTTTAGAACCGATGGGACAAAATCTCATTAGTTTGGTGTTAGACTTGTCTAATAACACAGGTATTAGTGGAATATGATAGAAGCGGCTTCTGCCGAAAAACTATTATGTCTGCAGAACCACAATATACACGATATATGGGTATATGGAGTATGTGGAAATCTTTAGTGGGGTCGTACGAAAGATATCTATTAGTTTAGATCTAATCAATTTAATGAATTTTTTTTTATGAATTACTCCTAAAGGTTCACATCAAACTAGTGCTAGTTGATGAGAGTTACTTCGGAAACAAAAATAAAATTCATTTGGGATATTCTCTCAATTGCAAGAAAATGCAACCGGATCAAGTATGAGTTGTCGATCAGAACATATATGGATAGAACCCATAACGGGATCTCGAAAAACAAGTAATTTCTGCTGGACTGTTATCCTTTTTTTAGGTTCATTAGGATTCTTGTTGGTTGGAACTTCCAGTTATCTTGGTAAAAATTGGATATCTTTATTTCCGTTTCAGCAAAATTTTTTTTTTCCACAAGGGGTTGTGATGTCTTTCTATGGGATCGCGGGTCTTTTTATTAGCTCCTATTTGTGGTGCACAATTTCTTGGAATGTAGGTAGTGGTTATGATCGATTCGATCGAAAAGAAGGAAGAGTATGTATATTTCGTTGGGGATTTCCCGGAAAAAATCGACGTATCTTCCTCCGATTCCTTATAAAAGATATTCAGTCCGTCCGAATAGAATTTAAAGAGGGTATTTATGCTCGTCGTGTCCTTTATATGGATATCCGAGGACAGGGAGCCCTTCCATTGACTCGGACTAATGAGAATTTGACTCCGTGGGAAATTGAACAAAAAGCTGCGGAATTGGCCTATTTCTTGCGTGTACCCATTGAAGTATTTTGAGAACTGCGAGAAAATTTTTCAGCAGGAGGGGAAAACTCAAGAATCCTCGTTTTCGATCACGAATTTCTATAACCGAACTTAAACTGAGGTTTATTCCGAACAGTTATTCGAGCTAAAGTAGGCGTATAAGGGACAAGTCTAAAACAAAACTCTTTTTTTTTGGGGGGGTTTTATAGGTATATAAATGTAAATCGACACAATTCAATTCAATAATAATAAGAAGTAACAAATTGAAATAATAGATTCATCTCATAATCAACCTTTTGGAACTAAAAAATTTCGCAGTTTATATTTTCTATTTTAAGTCCAATATATTGATAGAAAAAAATAGAAAAATCCAGACTTGGTGGAATTGACAGAATTAGATTCAGATAGATCATATCCTGTAAAAATTTTTTTAATAGACTAGATGAAAAAATGTCAAAAAAGAAAGCATTCACTCCTCTTTTATATCTTGCATCTATAGTATTTTTGCCACGGTGTATTTCTCTCTTTTTTACTAAATGTCTGGACTCTTGGGTTATTAATTGGTGGAATACTGAGCAATCCGAAACTTTTTTGAACGATATTGAAGAAAAGAGGATTCTAGAAAAATTCATAGAATTAGACGAACTTCGTCTCTTGGACGAAATGATCAAGGAAGACTCGGAAACACATCTCCAAAACCTTCGTATAGGAATCCATAACGAAATAATCGAATTAATCAAGATGCACAACGGGGATCGTATTCATACGATTTTGCACTTATCGACAAATTTAATCTCTTTCCTTATTCTAAGCGGTTATTCTTTTTTTTTTAATAAAGAACTTGTTATTCTTAACTCGTGGATTCAAGAATTCCTATATAACTTAAATGACACAACAAAAGCGTTTTCTATTCTTCTTTTAGTTGATTTTTTGGTCGGATATCATTCTACCCGTGGTTGGGAACTAATAATTAGCTCTGTCTACAAAGATTTTGGATTTATTCCGAATGATCAAATTATATCTTTTCTTGTTTGTATTCTTCCAGTCATTGTAGATTGCAGTTTTAAATTTTGGGTTTTCTATTATTTAAATCGTGTATCTCCGTCACTTGT